CGCTTTTCGATGAATGCCCGAACGAATAACTTAAACTTATATTATATTTGAAACGAAACCCCCCTTCTATCAATCAAACTATCCCTCAAAAATTGGAACTGACTATCCATAAAAAAGAATAATTGAGGTAATTTTCTGAAGAATATTGTGATGATCAAAAAGGAGTGGCAAAACACGACAGAAAAAAGAAAGTGGATAGGTATTATTATAAGCGATCCAATCCAACTGTTTGGTAATTAAGTAACACAAAAGAATAACAAAGAAGGGTCAAATAAAAAATTGACAAGATATGTATGATCCATCTGGATCCAAAGCATCAATTCCAACTTCAACAAAGATTGGGCTTAAAATAAAAAGCGAAACTGCTTTATTTCAAAATCATTTACATTTAATATATAGGATGAATCCATTATTTCGATCCGTTACTTGTTTTGTTGCTGAATTGAGTGAATTTCCATATACATAAAACAGAAAAGACCCCCAAAAGAGTTTCGTTTTAGGGTTGTTACATCTGCGTCTGCTTTGGCTCAAATCAGCGTTCTGAAGAAACTTCAGTGAAGTTATGTTAGAGAAAAAAGAGGATTTTTTACTTTTTCTCTCCTGCTGATAAAGCATTCATTCTTTAGTTCATTTCTCAAAAAACCTCAATTGGTACACGCAAGAAATAGGCCAATTCGGCAGCTTTTTGTTCAATTTCCCGTGGCGTAAAATTATCATCAGCGCGCGTCAAGGGAATGGCCCCCTGTCCTCGGATTTCCATATAAAGAACACGACGAGCATAAATACCCTCTTTAACTTCTATTCGGACAGACTGAATATCGTTTATCAGAAATCGCAGGAGGACACGACGATTTTTTCCAGGGAATCCCCAACGAAAAAGACACACTATTCCTTCTTTTCTATCGAATCGATCATAACCACTACCTACATTCCACGAAATTGTACACCATAAATAGGCGCTAATAAAAAGACCCGCGACCCCATAAAAAGACATTACGAGCCCTTGTGGAAAAAAAATGATTTGTTGAGACGGAAATAAAGATATCAAATTTTTACCAAGATAACTGGAAGTTCCAACCGATAAGAAGCCTAATGAACCTAAAAAAAGGATAATGGCCCAGCAAAAATTACTTATTTTTCGAGACCCCCTTATAAGTTCTATCCATATATGTTCTGATTGCCAACTCATACTTGATCTGATTTCATTTTATTGGAATTGAGAGCATAGCCCAATGAATTTCATTTTACTGTTTTTGTTTCCGAAATAACTCTCATCAACTAGCACTATTTTGATGTGAACCTTTAGGAATAGTTCATAAAATTGGTTAGATGGAAAAAACCTCTTCACTTCATGACCCTACTAAGGATATCGACATACATATTAATATATGGCCTTTCCATTTTAGACATCCGCCAATCCTGATTCTAGTTGAAAATAGCTAGAATTCATTTACCCATGTAGCATTTTCTGTATGTATAAAAGCTCTTTCATTTATGTATGTTCGATTTTTGTTCAGCAGAAACCCCGTGTTATACCATATTCCAATAAATAGAGAGTTTTGTTATCTAAGTTCAAAAAAAAATGAGATTTAGTGCTATCAGATCTAAACAATCTTGTTTTTTTGAACATAAAGAAATAAAGAAGCCATTGCCATTGCCGGAAATACTAGGCCTACTAAAGGCACAAAAATAGAGGGAAAGTTGAAAGTTATCATAGAATGAATACCTCGATTTACTATTTGTACCTAATATTATTATATTGTTTCTATTCTTATAAATATATCTTGTAAGAATTCTAATTAATAATTTTCAATTAAGAATTCTAATTCTAGAATTCTTATTAATTCGATTCTAAAATTCGATTCTAATTAGTATATTGTAATTATGAGATTTTCATTTTAATTAATATAGATCAAAGTATATATCTAAGTGAGTATATATAATAAGTGCAAGGAATGTAGAACTAACTAAATGGACTTATTCATCTTTCGACATGAAAGATATGTATGATAATTTAGTTTCTTATTCTTCCTCTATTCTTATTCGTTTGTTCTTGTCTTCTAATTTAATATTTAATAAAGAAAGGGTTTTTTACAAATTAACGAAAGATTTCTAGGCTTCTTAGTCAAAATGAGAGATATAGAAAAATACACAATTATATATTTTCTATATTTGAATTTATTCGATAATACATACGTAAGAAGGGAAGATGAACTTCGCCTAATTTCACAAAAGCAAGAAGTCATTCTTTTATAGAGGCTTGCTGATTCGTAATCATGAATATTTAGTAATCAGAAATATTAGTAAAAAAAAAAAAAAGAAAAATTATATGCAACTTGTGATTCTTTCTACAATTAGATCTTATAGATCTTAAGTCACTAAAGAAAACCCCATTCTTCTTATTTTTACTTTGATTCCGATAAACTAACTACGTGTTTACTACAAAAAACTAATTAAACTTAATACTCTTTGAATTTTGATTCAAAGGAAAGAAAGCGTG